AAAAGATTATATATATAGTATTTTTTAAAATTCTCTTTCTGATTTGGTAATAAATATACTTTGTAATCGCTTTGTTTTTTATAATAACTTAATTGTTCTTTTTCATATGAATCCTCTTTCTTTAAATTTGTATCTTGAATTGTATGAGATTGATTGGTGCTATTTTGCCACTTTTGTGCTATTAATTTTAATTTAGACCATCTAATCTGAGATAAATGGTATTGATAATGACCTATTAACCAGTTTTTCCATTTATTTTTTTTCGAGTTCCGAAGTTTCTTAGCTTTGAATTCAGAATCAATTATTCCTTGTCTTCCAAAATAAGTTTTTATTGAAGTTTTAAGAAAAAGGGGTGTTCCGTGATATTCAAGAATAGATCTTAACTTGTTTAATTTAAGAACTTGGATTTGTGACAATTTGTAAAATACATATGCTTGTGAGAAGGAGGATAATCCATCAACATTCTGTGAATTATTATTACTAATATTATAAAAGGATTTTTGTATAGTTGAAATAAAGTCAATTTTCGTTTCATTAGTTTTATTACCTTTTTCATGATTTTTTTGAATATTTAAAATGGGTTTATCAATAAGAGTTTTTGTTGATTCAAGAAAAAGCTTTGTATGCATTCTGGGAATATTAATCATAGATAGAAGTATATCTATGTATATCTTTTCAATGAAAAATTTTATAAAAAAATAAGATTTATGAATTAATCGAGCGCTGCGCCTTTTTAATATTTGCCAAATAGTTTTTGGGAATTCGAATCTTTTAACATTAGAACTACTTTTATTAGTATTAGGACTAAGATTTATTCCTGGAATCACTTTTTTTTTTTCTTTTGTAATTTTTTCTATTTTTTTTCTAATTGTACTTGTTCTATCAGTTAGATCGTTCGTTTTTTTTTCTGTCAGTAAATAATTTGTCCAACTTGTAGATCTAATTTGATTCACGGATTCATGAATTATTTGATTACGCGTTATAGAATCTTTTTCTTTTTTCGTTTCGCTTGATTTATCTACTTCTTTCAATCTACTAAATAGAATTCTTTTTATTTTTGAAATTTCTTTTATTATTATTTTTAAAAATAGAATACTTTTGCTAAACCATTTGTTTGTTTTTTTTGAGATAGTTAGAAAAAATCTTGTTCTTGCTTTTAAAACTTGTAGAATTAGAAAATATTTTTTTTTGAAGTTTCCAATTTTTTTTTCGAGTTTCTTTAAAATAGGTCCAAAAAAGGAAGGCCGTTTTCGGGGAGAACCAAAAGGAAGTTCAGTCTCCATTCCCCAAACTGTTAAAAAAGAAAAATCATCTTTTTGCCCTTTCTTTTTCATTCGATCTATATAAGAAGACCCTAACTTAGATCCGTACCAAGGTTTCAGACAGAAAGGAAACAGTATTTTTATCTGAATGCCGTCTAGTAACCAATTTTTTGGAAATTCTCTTTTTGATAATTGAACACCATTATAGGTGCATTTAATATGTATTTCTCTATTCCATTCCTTGAAATCCTCAGACCATTCAGGAAATTGCAATAGTAGTATACGGATAATATTTTTAGCTACTATTAATGAAGGTAATAGAATATATTTTCTAAGAGTCGATTGAGTTATTAACATTAAACCTCTTACTGCTTGTGCGAATGGGATGGTATCCCAGGCTTCTGCTATTTCTATTCGTGCTTTTTCCTTTCTTTTGTTCTCTTCTTTTTTGTCTTTCTCTTTTTTTTCTTCTATATAATCTGAAATTTTTAGTTCTGTTCCCTCTCCCATCCAGTTTCGAAAAATGAGTTTCATTACCCCGGAGGTATCAAAAAAAAGAAGGTGTGGTTTGTATATTCTGTTCAAAAAGAGGAGAGAATGCGCATTTGCTTGAAAGAGTTCCCCAATAACTGTTTTACGTCTTTGTGCTCGCATAGACCCTTTGATTATGTCTCGACGAAAATCCGATTGTTGCGAATAGCGTATCAAAGCCACTTCGTCTGTTTTATCAGGATTTGTAATATCTTTATTATCATTATTTCGCCGATTATCAGTAAAAATCACTACACGTTTGGCTTTTCTTGAACGAATCTGATAATCAATGGGTACTTCTTCTTCACCCTCTCCTTCCTGTTGTTCTAATTCATTGATTAATTTGAATGACCATCGAGGGACGTTTTTACTGATTTCTTTTATTCCAATAATTTTTTTTTTTCTTTTTTTATTTTTAGTATCAGTTCTAATTGCATCGAATAAAAATTTTAAAAATTTTGTTTCCTTTTCGGAATCCATTCTTTCTTGTTCTAAAAATAAAAAGGAAACTTTCAAATTAAAGTTTGATTCTCTTTCTCTAGCAAGTTGACTGATTAAAGTCAAGAAATACCTTCTTTTTTTTGATAATGTTTTTTTTTCAAATCGTTCTCTTTTCTGTTCCAATTTTCGACGATCCGTATCAGTAAGAAAGAGAGCATGAATTTTATTTCTTTCTATAAAACTTTCTATTAAAATTTCATTTCTAA